CTAAAAGAAGTTAACCGTAAATAAGAGGATTGTTTACGAATAAGCACTAATAAAATTTCGCACTCAAATACATAAGAATTATATAGGAACCAAAAGAATCTTTTATTTTCTTTCGAAAAAACATAAATAGATTTCTTCTGAGTAATGGAGAGATTATTCCAATTATAGTATTCGTGAAGAAAGAATTGCAATAAGTGTAAAAAGGGAACATCTTGAATCCCGCACTGAAGGATTTGAACCAAGATTTCCATATGGATGGGATGAGGTATTAGTATATCTAAAACATAATTTAAATGCAATAATTTGTCCTCTAAAAAGGGAAAAATTGAATGAATTGATCGTAAATTATGATATTTTGGTATTTCTTTTTTTTCTAAATAAGATACTAATCGCAAGGAAAATGGAATTTCCACAATAATTGCAAAACTTTCTGATATAATTTTAGAATAAAAATGAGAATAAAAAAAAATGTTGTGAGTGTGACCAATAAAAAAATTTTGGTTAGAATAATTAACCGAAGAAATCAAAGAATTCTTTTGATAGATTCGAGTAATTAAACGTTTTACAAGTGATAAACTAGATTTATTATCATAACCAAAAACTTCTACGGGTTCATAAAAAATCAAACCATTTAAACCATGATCATGAGCAAGTGCATAAATATACTCCTGAAAGAGTAACGGATATAGGAAATATTGTTGCCAAGATCTACCTTTTTCTAAATATCCTTGTAATTCTTCCATTTACTTCAATTTCTACTTGAACCAGAAACAATAGGTATTTCTTGTATTATCAAATTATACATAGTGCAATACGGTCAGAACAGAGTATGTATCATGTATGAAAAAAATATACCCCGGAAATACAGAGTCCAATCAACAGATCTTTTTCCTCTCCCCTTCTACTATCCAATATCCAATAGGTTTATCTTCGTTCTATTAAATAAATTATCAGAGGATAAAAAATCTTTTATTTTTGCAACCCGATCGCTCTTTTGACCTTGGAAATTTTTTTTGTCAGTATACTGTTTCTTCTACACATTAGTTTCCAATCCATAATAGAAAATAGGTAGGATTTTTTTTTATTCTTAAAAAAAAGAATCAAAGGTCCATTTACAGGAGACCCCTTCCCTACATCAGGCACTAAGTTATTTTTAACGTTTAATTAGATCGGGAAATTATTCAAATTAAGAATAAAAGCTCGTTGCTTTTTTTTTTTTTATTTTACCAGAATTAGAGCCATAGAGCTCTATCCATTTATTCACTAGACCAAACTTGAACTGTGAATTTCTTAAAATAAAATAAAAATAAGAAAGAATATAATAAGAAAAAATGAAAATTCAATTCTATTTTTTCTTATTATTTTATTACGACATGCGGTTTTTTCCATCCATTACCTTTCAGGATCAGTCGTGGTCTTATAGACTCTACCAAAAGTCTGGACGAATTCGTTACTTCATTCAAATGTGTAAAAAACCATAATCGCACTTAAAAGCCGAGTACTCTACCATTGAGTTAGCAACCCGGATAAATATGTATATACAAGTGGAAAAAATGGAATTGAACTATACAACTACGTAAAAACATTGAATTTTGAATTCAAAAGAAATATAAAGGAAAGATTAGATGATCAATTAAACAAAATAGCAAAGTGGATTGGATTAAATTAATTAAATTAAAGACAGATAAAAAAAATGTAAAAATTTACATTTAAGGACCGCCCCCCTTTTTTATAAAATAGAAAAAAATTTTGATTTTCGTTAAATCTTATATAACAAATAGTAAATTTGGCAAACCCATAATTTGGAAGTAAAGGAAAAACCCATAAATAAATAAGGATCGAAATAAACAGATCTATTTATCTACGATCGAATTATATTTGTTCGACACACCATTGTCAATATGAATAAATTGTTGAGAAAAAAATGAAAAAAAAAAATTACATAAAATAAGGATTTATGTTGGATTGGCACAACAATAAATATGGTAAATATAAAACATAATATAGAACAAGAAAAGAGCAATTATGAGTAAATAATTACCACACAAATTTATACTAGTTACCTTTCTTTTTTCTAATTTTTTTATTTATTTTATGAATTCTTTTCAAAATTCTGCTTTTCTTAAAATATCATGAACAGTTCCTGTAGGTTGAGCACCTTTTTCAAGGAAATAACGAATAACAGGAACGTTTAAATAAGTTTGATTTTTCATTGGATCATAAAAACCCATCTTTCGAAGATCTCTTCCTTCTCGTCGGGATCGAACATCAATTGCAACGATTTGATAGATCGCTCATTGGGATAGATAAATAACCCCCCCTAGAAACGTATAAGAGGTTTTCTCCTCATTCGGCTCGAGAAAAAATGATTCTCATATTTCTGTATATAATGTAAAATATATAAAAAAATTTATGACTTAGACTATGATTTAAGTTTTTCTGTTCTTACTTACATAAACATAAAAAACTTACATAAACATAAAAAAAGAAAAAAAAAAAAATATCATTCGTACTCAATAACTCAAGTTGGGTAATTCTGAAAAAGTCCGCAGGTAAATCCTTAGGCATTTCTTGAGTCGTCTCTAACCTCTTTTGTTTGTTTCGTCTCGAATCTTTTTTTAATCTCCATCATTATACTAAAAATAAAATATTAAGACAATTGAAAATAGTGTTTCCTTGTTCCGGAATTCTTTCTCTTTAAAATCATTAGGTTTAGACATTACTTCGGTGATCCTTATCCCCTTTTTCAAAACGGCAGCAACATACCTTTTGTTTTTTGTTATTTCCTTCTATGGAAAGATAAACGATTTTTTCCCTTGTAATGTAATATAAAAAATGTTATTTATTTTATTTCAAACTTGTTGGGATTTGAATCCTGCAATTCAAAATTTTAATTTCTATATTGAGGATATACTTAACAAAGAGGATATACTTAACAAAGTAGTCTAATTTATTAATTGTTACTAACCCTAGATTCGCCCCCCCGATAAATGAATCAATACGTTTTGCTCGAGCTCCATCATGTACTATTCCTATTTACCAACCCAATACAAATTGGGTTCCTAATAGGAGCAGAACAAACTATGTCGATTCCAGAGCATCTTCATTCCTATAGAAAATGGCGGATGTAAGAATTCACAGTGAATTATGTCCTTCAAGTCGCACGTTGCTTTCTACCACATCGTTTTAAACGAAGTTTTACCATAACACTCCTCTCATTTTAAATTTTATTTTGAAACGGTATGCAATTGATTCAATATGGAATCATGAATAGTCATTGGCTCAATGATACAAAGATACAAAATATTTTTTATGTATGTATCTAGGGAAAGGTAAATAATTATCTGGAAAAAAGTCTTTATTATAAAGGATTTAAGTTATTTCGCCCCTCTATCCTATGGGGTGAAAAAAATTTCTAAAAAAGAAAAAAGAAAAGTAAATCCATTTCCTTAAATCTAATTAAAATCTTCAACAGATCATTCGGGATGTTATGTTAAATTATGGAAAAAATTCTTCTCGAACAAATAAACTCTAAATCTAAAAAGAACGGCCCTATGGATTTTCCAATTCCGGAATAAAATCAGTTATTAACAAAATATAAGCTATTCCAATAACTCGAAAAAGTCATAAGTTTCTCTATATTTATAATATAGATTTTTCAAATTTCTTCGACCAGGTTCATAAAAAAAAAATTTTTGTTTTCATGAGTATGAAATAGAAAAGGATCTTTTTTTCTCTTTCAATTAAGAATTCCATAATGAATTACATAATACGAGAATTCAGATTTCATGGAAAAAAGAGTTTTTCTAAGTAACTTACTTCAATATGACTATTAAAATAGTAGTCTCTTAATGATATACCCAAAAATTGTTTTGAATTTAGAATTCAATGAAATATCTTTATTTTTACCCGTACACTCAATCACATTTGTGAAAAACTAAATAAAAAAAGTTTTATTCTTATAGAAAAATCAGAACAAAAGGTGACACTATATCCAAGATTAAAGAAAAAAATTTCCAAACTTAAAGAGAAATTTGTTAAAGAGAAGAATCTTTCCTTTCTCATGTAGACGCTCTGGGACGGAAGGATTCGAACCTCCGAATAACGGGACCAAAACCCGTTGCCTTACCACTTGGCCACGCCCCATTTCGATTTCGAATTTCTCTTTGATACTAATAAAGACTAATATTGGTATTAGTCGTTCGTCAATCCCAATTCAAATATATATGAAATATATTACTGCTAGGATTCAACACATGAAAATATAGAAAAAAATGATTGATCATTCCATAAAATTAAATTAAGATATTGTATGAAACTAAAATTCCTTGTATTCTCATTTGAGAATGAAAGGGAAGATTTTTGATTTGAGAGCGTTCGAAGAACAAGAAGGTTTTTTGACCTACCTTTTCATTTTTCCCTCATAAAAAAAACTCAATCAAAATCTAATTTTCTAATCTACAAGAATGAAATGTTTGTTATGCTTAATATCTTTAGTTTAATCTGTATCTGTCTTAATTCTACCCTTTCTTCGAGTAGTTTTTTCTTCGGCAAATTGCCCGAGGCTTATGCCTTTTTCAATCCTATCGTAGATGTTATGCCTGTCATACCTGTACTATTTTTGCTCTTAGCCTTTGTTTGGCAAGCTGCTGTAAGTTTTCGATAAAATCTTTTATGCTCCGAAAAATTCATGATTTATATGAAAAAAATTTTCTAAAAATTTGTAAGATCTTATAAATTTTACATTATGAACCCTCCATTCGAAAATAGAAATTCTTGTTCTTGTATTATATTGAATAATCGCACGGTGATAAATTTTGATCAACTTATTTCCTCGTTCTGACCTTCCAGTAAACAAGAACTTTCTAAAGACCCCACAATACCAAATAATGGATATGACCAAAAATACCAAAAATTTTTGGTAATGAAGGAATCAGAATCTTGTTTTTCTTATTATTATTACATTACAAAAACAAAAAATTAGTAAAAATTACCTTTTTCAAGAAAAGACTTCATTTTCTTTTTGGTTTCTTTTTGGGGCACTATGTCAACATAGTGTATGTGATAAAAAATAGGCAATCTATTTCCCTTTTCAAAAAAAATCTTGGAGATTGTGTAATGCTTACTCTCAAACTCTTTGTTTACACAGTAGTCATATTTTTTGTTTCTCTCTTCATCTTTGGATTCTTATCTAATGATCCGAGCCGTAATCCTGGACGTGAGGAATAAAAAAAAAGATTTTGAAAGTCTGAAGCGATCGAGGGGAGCGGAGAGAGAGGGATTCGAACCCTCGGTACAAATAACTCGTACAACGGATTAGCAATCTGCCGCTTTAGTCCACTCAGCCATCTCTCCCAATTCAAATTGAAAATTTTTTATGTGGTGCGACAGGCGAAGTAAAAAAGATTTAAATTGAAAAACCTTACTTCCTTGATTTTCATTTTGTAAGAAAAGTCCATTCCCCCGGCCAGTACTTAACCAGGCCGGGTTATTACATTACTTCTGATGAATCAATCATTTCATAGATCAAATGATTTCATTTTTTGTTTTTATTATATCAAATCAAAGATACTTGTTATTGAAGTTATTGAAGTAACAATAAAGACAATTTTTATCTCCATTCCAAGTGTAATTTCTTAGTATTAGTAATATAATACTATAGAAAATACTATAAAATATACTATAAAATATAAATATACTATAAAATATAAAAAAAAATATAATATAAAATATTAAAATGAAAGAATATTCAAATTAATAATTTTTTTTTATTATTAGTATTTATTAATTAGTATTAAGTAGTATTTTGAATTTTGAGTCTTTTTTCTCAATTTAGTTAATTATTTAACTGGAAAAAAGCACATACAGAAATAATATAATATAAAAAATGAAAAACACATATGTTATAACATATATAACATAACTCTTTTATTTGTTCAAGGGACATTGAACATTTAAGATCCAATTAATCCGAGTTCAAATTCAAAAATAGGTAAGTTGAAGGGAAAGTAAAAAAAAAAAATGAGGAATTCGTCGTGGTTATAGCCCAGCTTCAATAATTCCTTCAATTTTGGACTGTCAGTAATGACTTATAACAAGTGAAAAATGAGACTTTTTGCTTTATTCTAACTTTATTAGAATTTGGTTATTTTAAAAAACTTTCTTTACTTCGACTTCAAGTACCCCTGGTCGGGGAGGATGAAGTGTCAACGCTCAAGTTTTAATGAGTCTGATGCTATCTTAATAGCATCTCATTCCTTTGTTCGACAAAAGGTATATTCATATATAATAATCAATATGAAGCGGGTATAGTTTAGTGGTAAAAGTGTGATTCGTTCAATTAATAACTTAAAAAGTTAAGGGGTCTTTCGGGTTTTTCATATTCTGATCAAAAAAAAAACTTTATTTCCTAAAAAGAGTTTAATCCTTTTCCCCTCAATAGCATATTTGAGGAAAAATCGAAATTCTCACGATTTTTATCCAAAGTTCAATTGAAATTGAATAAAAGGGTTATAGAGTCACGAAGCATAATAAAAAAAATTGGATCAAATCTTCCAATTAATAAATATAAGTAAAGGATCTATGGATGAAGATAAAAAACATAAGTGCATTTCCAATCGTAACTAGATCTTCAATTTTTGTCTTGTATAAGCTAAGATTAAAGCCAAATAGCTAGAAAATGGTAGTTTTGGTTTACTAGAACCACCAGCATATTATTTTAGCTCGGTGGAAACTAAATTAAATTCTTTTCCTCAGGATCCCTCGAGTGGAAATAGGGAACGAAGTAACTAGATTAGACGGATTTGGGATAATAGAATCCCCCTTCTCTAGAGGGATCATCTAGAAAGCGAGTGGCTTTGGGTGTCTTTAATAAGAAAAGCTGACATAGATGTTATGGATCTAATTTTTGTTTCTGAGAATACATCAATTTTCCATAAAGGAGCCGAATGAAACAAAATTTTCATGTTCGGTTTTGAATTAGAGACGTTAAGAATGATAAATTAACGTCGACTATAACCCCTAGCCTTCCAAGCTAACGATGCGGGTTCGATTCCCGCTACCCGCCCCATATTCCTTATTCTATATGCATCATCCATTCGAATATGCATTCTTTTTTTTTTTTTTACCTAAAAAATTTTCATTTATTCAAAAAAAAAGATAAACAAAAAAAAAAGAGAAAGGGATAATGCGAAAGAATGAAATAGGAATGAAAAGCGTCCATTGTCTAATGGATAGGACAGAGGTCTTCTAAACCTTTGGTATAGGTTCAAATCCTATTGGACGCAATTTTTTTCCATCTATTTTTAAAGTGGCGATACCAAGAAACCCCTTTTTTGAATGATTTGAATCAGAAATAATTCGCAAGAATAACTCTTGTTCTAACAATAGAATTAGAGTTATAAATTTATGCTTGTTCCTCAAGTAGAAACAGTTCAGTGTGCTCCTGAATAGCTTCCTTCAAAAAGGTTTCCGCTTCCTCGGTGAATGTCTTGGTAGAAG